AAGAAAAGATGTTTTTGTTAAACAGGCGGACATAAAATCTTTGCCTAATTCCTCAAAAATAATTAACACCTCTACCACAAACAAAACAATAAATAAAATTTACTAATTACACAATAATCACTATACAAACTAAAAATAAAGAAAACATTTCAATAAATAACTTAAATAATAAAAAATAAAAAAAAGAACAAATAAAATTTTAACATAATCAAATAGAAAATCACCATAAAATCCACAAAATTAAATTAAACCTATAACTAATTATAAAAATAAAACAAGGAGCTAATCCCCCTTAATCTTAACATCAAATAAAAATAAATAAATCAACAACAGAAATTAAATAAGATGTATGAATTAAATTCATTTCTTGAAAAACCAGAAACCACTAAAGACGAATAACATTTCACTACCAACCACCTATTATTAATACTAATGAAACAGTAACTAACATAAGCCATTAACTCCTTTAAAATCGGGAAATAAAAATAAATAATAAAATTCAATGAACCCTGATACACAAGGTACGACAAACAAAATCAACTTCTAAAAAAATATTAAACTTCACAACCCCTCACGGTACAAATAACCTATAGTAAAAAAATTAAATCAAAAAAATACAACAACAAAATAATACTTTAATTAACAAATAAATAACCACAAAATAATAAAACAAGATAATCAACAAAATCAGATCATGTCGAATCGCACGACATAATAATTCAGCGTAAATGAAAACTCAACTAACAGAAATGATCTGATATCAATCCAGCTGCACCTTCCGGTACAACCACTTTGTTACGACTTATCTCATTATAATAAACAAACGAGAGCGACGGGCGATGTGTACATATCCCAGAACCAACTATCATAATAACAATCTACAAACTATTACAACTAAATCCAATTTCATGCCAATATTAAAATTAACAATCCATAAACAAATAACAATGTAATCCATCATTCCACTTAAAAACAAGCTGCACCTTGACCTGAAATACATCAAAATAAAGAAACCAGAAAATTAACATAAACCCTAAAAAGATAATCAATAAACGGCGGTATACAAACCAAATTCAAATAAGTAAGGTCCAACGCGGACTATCGATAACGGGACAGATTCCTCTAGACGGAATGAGATACCGCCAAATTCTTTAAGTTTCAAGAACATAACTAATACTACTCAGGTACAAAAAATTTAACATTCTAAAATAATAGGGTATCTAATCCTAGTTTAAAAATAAAATTTCATAGCCTCCAAACATAAAATAAGACAAACAAAAACAATAAAAATTTCACCTAAAAATAATCCAAACAAAATCAACAAAAATAAATAATATAACTACCTTTAATACCAATCCCGTTCAAATGCTTCCAAGGTATAACCGCGGCTGCTGGCACAAAATTTAACCGAAACTAAAATGCATTGCCAGATACAAGGATACTTGACCAACCAATAATAACTAATGAGAAATAAAATTAAAACTTTGATCCATTTAGAACCCCCAAAGTAAACTCACGCACACACTTACATATAGAACAAACAAAAAATGAACGAAAAAGCAAGAATAAAACTTTGCTCTAGTATACAATAAATCAGAGTGATATGGTACGAATTACAGAAAAACTAATAAAATACATATAAATACAAATAATAAGTAACACTACCCAATCCGCAACCTCCCCTACAAAAGTTTTACTCCTTAAATCAAACTTCATTTAACCCGTCCTTTGCCCCCAAACGAGAAACTACTCCTCTTCTTTTACTTTATTATCTCTAAATCAATAATAATGGAGCA